AATAATCTATTAATAAAAATGGAAAAGCTTAATAAAAAAGCAGAAAAAGAAATAATAGTAACTTGGTCCCGTGCATCTACCATTATACCCACAATGATCGGCCATACGATTGCTATTCATAACGGTAAGGAACATTTTCCTATTTATATAACAGATCGTATGGTAGGACACAAATTAGGAGAATTTGTACCTACTTTAAATTTCCGAGGACACGCAAAAAACGATAATCGATCTCGTCGATAATCTTATCTTAAAAAAGAAATGGATAGATATTTATGATTTATTAGTAGGAGACACCCCTTATGATAAAGAAAAAAAAAACAGAAGTATACGCTTTGGGTCGACATATATCCCTATCCGCTGATAAAGCAAGAAGAGTAATTGATCAAATTCGTGGGCGTTCTTATGAGGAAACACTTATGATACTAGAACTCATGTCTTATAGAGCATGTTATCCAATTTTAAAATTGGTTTATTCTGCAGCAGCAAATGCTAGTTACAATCTGGCTTCCAACGAAGCCAATTTAGTAATTAGTAAAGCTGAAGTTAATAAAGGTACTACCACGAAGAGATTAAAACCTCGAGCTCGAGGACGTAGTTATGGGATAAAAAGAGATACCTGTCATATAACTATTGTAGTGAAAGATATATCTCTAAATGCTGAATATGAACAAATGGATTCGTGGATATATGATGATAGATATTAGGGGAGGAGTATGGGACAAAAAATAAATCCACTTGGTTTCAGACTTGGTACAACTCAAGGTCATCATTCCCTTTGGTTTGCACAACCAAAAAATTATTCTAAGGGTCTACAAGAAGATCAAAAAATAAGAGATTTTATCAAAAATTATATACAAAAGAATATGAGAATATCCTCCGGCGCCGAGGGGATTGCACGTATAGAGATTCAAAAGAGAATCGATTTGATCCAGATCCTAATCTTTATGGGATTCCCAAAGTTATTAATAGAAAGTAGACCACGAGGAATCGAAGAATTACAGATGAACCTACAAAAAGAATTTGATTATGGAAACCGAAAACTAAACATTGCTATCACAAGAATTGCAAAACCTTACGAAAACCCTAATATTCTTGCAGAATTTATAGCCGGACAATTAAAGAATAGAGTTTCATTTCGAAAAGCAATGAAAAAAGCTATTGAATTAACTGAACAAGCAGATACAAAAGGGATTCAAGTACAAATTGCAGGACGTATCGATGGAAAAGAAATTGCACGTGTCGAATGGATCAGAGAAGGTAGGGTTCCCCTGCAAACCATTCGAGCTAAAATTGATTATTGTTCTCATATTGTTCGGACTATCTATGGGGTATTAGGTATCAAAATTTGGATTTTTCTAGACAAAGAAGAGGAATAAGAAAACTTTACTTGTTTTTCCCATTGATAGAACAATAAAAGGGAAACTTCTTCGTTCTTTTTCTGATCAATCAAAACAAGCAATTCTAATTTTTAATTCTATAGGGTTGAATAAAAATCCGATTCACCTTTTGATATAATTGCTATGCTTAGTGTGTGACTCGTTGGTTAGGGTTAGGATTAAAAAAAAAGACCAGCCCCATAGTATGAAAACCAACTCATCACTTCGTATTATCCGGATCTAAAGAACCAGACAAAATATGATAAATTGGTCATATCTTTGTAGCAACTGAAATCTTTTTTTTGAAAAAACTTTAATTCTAAGTTTAAAACAATATACAGAAAAAAGGTGTGGATAAACGGAAGGATGAGAGAAAGAGAGAAAAATAATATCAATATTGATATAGAATTCCAATATGTAAGGTCTATAGTCATCTCAAAAAAACAGTGTAATAAAGCACCAATACTAGTGGATTCATCCATAATGAACTAAATATTAAACGAATCAGAAGAAAGAAATCAAGAGCTTCGAGCCAATAAAGACTAAGAAGGTTGACTCAAGAATAAATTGGATTATTAGCTCCATTGCAAATTCGGACCTAACCATTAAGTACGAGGCGATGGGAACGATGGAACCTGTGAACGCAAAAGATTTTATTGAACAAATGAATCTTAATGATTCGCTAGTCGGGATGGCGAAATGAACCGGAAATCTATTCATCTATTCTGAGAAGTCATGAACAAGTCCTAGCGCGGAAATAGAGATTGCAAGAGTAAATATTCGCCCGCGAAAACTAAATCTTTTTGAATTGGTAAACTCGGATAAAAGAAAAAAAATAAAGATTTATTCGAACGTTATAAAAAAATTATTTTTTTTTATAAAATTGAATTAAAAAAAATGTGAATATCTATTTAATATAGATTCAAATTTAAGTGAAATTCAATTTTTAATCCTTTTATTCGCGAGGAGCTGAATGAGAAGAAACTCTCACGTCCAGTTCTGTAGTAGAGATGGAATTCCAAAACAACCATCAACTATAACCCCAAAAGAACTAGATTCCGTAAACAACATAGAGGAAGAATGAAGGGAATGTCTTATCGAGGTAATCGTATTTGTTTCGGTAAATATGCTCTTCAGGCACTTGAACCTGCTTGGATCACATCTAGACAAATCGAAGCCGGTCGACGAGCAATGACACGAAATGCACGCCGTGGGGGAAAAATATGGGTACGTATATTTCCAGACAAGCCAATTACCATAAGACCTGCTGAAACACGTATGGGTTCAGGGAAAGGATCCCCCGAATATTGGGTAGCAGTTGTTAAATCGGGTCGAATACTATATGAAATAGGTGGAGTAACTGAAAATATAGCTAAAAGGGCTATTTTAATAGCAGCATCGAAAATGCCTATACGAACTCAATTTATTAGTTCGGGATAAAAAAAAGAACCCACAGAAATGAGTCTTTAGGGATGAAAAAAAGACCAAACGCGTCTCTTTTTTTGGACAAACAATATTTCTTTTATTTTCTTCATCCTTTGAATTGGAAGAATAGACTAAAAAATTGATATGATTCAACCTCAGACTTATTTAAATGTAGCGGATAACAGCGGGGCTCGAGAATTGATGTGTATTCGAATCATAGGAGCTAGCAATCGTCGATATGCTCATATTGGTGACGTTATTGTTGCTGTGATCAAAGAAGCATTACCAAACATGTCCCTAGAAAAATCAGAAGTAGTCAGAGCTGTAATTGTTCGTACCTGTAAAGAACTTAAACGTGACAACGGTATGATAATACGATATGATGACAATGCCGCAGTTGTGATTGATCAAGAAGGAAATCCAAAAGGAACTCGAATCTTTGGTGCAATTCCTCGGGAATTGAGACAATTTCATTTTACTAAAATAGTTTCATTAGCTCCCGAGGTATTATAAAATAAAACGAGATCGTAAAATCTTTAGAAAGAAATAAATTAAGAACTAGATTAATTCCTAGATTGTGTCTCACGTATATACCTTTCAACTTCATATTCATAAACCAATAAAAAAAAAAGAAAAACATGTTAATTATATCCAATTTGGAGACACCAATCATTTTAGTTCATCATGGGCAGGGACACTATTGCTGAGATAATAACCTCTATACGAAATGCTGATATGGATAAAAAACGAGTTGTTCGTATAGCATCCACTAATATTACCGAAAATATTGTTAAAATACTTTTCCGCGAAGGTTTTATCGAAAACGTCAGAAAACATCAAGAAAAAAACAAATCTTTTTTGGTTTTAACCCTGCGACATAGAAGGAATAGGAAAAGACCCTATAAAATTTTTTTAAATTTAAAACGGATCAGCCGACCTGGTTTACGAATATATTCTAACTCTCAACGAATTCCTAGAATTTTAGGTGGGATGGGGATTGTAATTCTTTCTACTTCTCGAGGTATAATGACAGACCGGGAAGCTCGACTAGAAAGAATCGGCGGAGAGTTGTTGTGTTCTATATGGTAATCCGTTTAATATCCAACAACTCTCTTTCTATTTGTAAAAAATAAATAAGTTGTCTAATATCGTTTCTCGTACATTAGTTGATACTTCAAGGGGGCTTTACCTGGAATGAAAGAACAAAAATGGATTCATGAAGGTTTAATTACTGAATCACTTCCCAATGGCATGTTCCGGGTTCGGTTAGATAATGAAGATCTGATTCTAGGTTATGTTTCAGGAAAGATCCGACGTAGTTTTATACGGATATTGCCAGGCGATAAAGTCAAAATTGAAGTAAGTCGTTATGATTCAACGAGAGGACGTATAATTTATCGACTCCGAAACAAGGATTCGAAAGATTAGGTGGTTTTTATTCAATACGATTCAAGATGAAAAATTTCAAGAAACTTATTTTCTACCAAGAAGTAGATTCAGAATTAAGATAAGGAATGATAAATATGAAAATAAGAGTTTCCGTTCGTAAAATTTGTGAAAAGTGTCGACTAATCCGTAGGCGGGGGCGCATTATAGTAATTTGCTCCAACCCCAGACATAAACAAAGACAAGGATAATCAGACTCGCTAAAGGGTTCAATGTAAAAATAAGAAATCTGTTTTGACATGAAATGGATATATCCATATATTTCGGACTCATATTTATGAGATGCTAAAATATGGCAAAAGCTATACCGAGAATTGGTTCACGTAGGAATGTACGTATTGGTTCACGTAAGAGTGCACGTAGAATACCAAAGGGAGTTATTCATGTTCAAGCAAGTTTCAATAATACCATTGTCACGGTTACAGATGTACGGGGTCGAGTGGTTTCCTGGTCCTCCGCCGGTACTTGTGGATTCAAGGGTACGAGAAGAGGGACACCTTTTGCCGCTCAAACCGCAGCAGCAAATGTTATTCGTACAGTAGTTGATCAAGGTATGCAACGAGCAGAAGTCATGATAAAAGGTCCCGGTCTCGGAAGAGACGCAGCATTACGCGCTATTCGTAGAAGTGGTATACTATTAACTTTCGTACGGGATGTAACCCCTATGCCACATAATGGCTGTAGACCTCCGAAAAAAAGACGTGTGTAGGAAATGAATAGTGAAGAAATTTCAAAAGAAACAAGAGAAAT